TCTAAAGAAATTAAATAATTAAGAATTAACAATATTAAATTCAATACAATATGAAATATTCAATTGTAATAGTCTTACTATATTGTTATTACTATATCTATATATAGTATTAGTATTCATAGTAATATTTATATTTTTATATTTATTATATTTAATTTTAATATTATATTATATTTATTATATTTAATATTAATATTTTTATATTTAATATTTATAAAAATAATAAAATTTTTTATATTTCATTTTATTTAATTTTTAATAGAATTTATTATTAATATTAATATTATTTATTAATAATATTATTATTATCTTTTTTTATTATTTTAATTTTCTTTAAAATTTTTTTTTTAATATTATTAAATTATTAATATTAAATTTAAATTAATATAATATAATATATTATAATTATATTAAATAATTTGACGGAATCGTGAACGATCGGCATAATATAAGATCCTTATAATAATCTACTCCTAATAGTTATACTCCTAATAGTTAATAGTAATAGTAGTAATAGTCTAATAGAAAGAATAGAAAGAATCACACATTATCGATTATCGAGCAATTCGACAGACCAAATTCCCAAATCCACTCAACTTTTAGAATATATAAGAAGGAACCTTGATGGATGTAGGGCTAATTAATTAGCCCTACATTATCTTTGTATCTTTGAAACAAATTTCAAATTGTTTCAAATTGCAAGAATCTAAGAATCTATTAGGTTTATTGTTCGGCCAAAAAGTGATTATCCACAAATACTCAAGATCAAGAAAAGAATAGGTCCTAGATCCATGCGACTTAGGATTGGATTTGCTTGGGTCAGGTTGAAGTCTTTAGACAGGATTCCGTCATGATTTTAAAATTGACTGGGTTTGGGTATACCAAACCCCAAAAAAAGTGTATAACTAACTCTTTTTTCATGAGCAGGAAAAGAGGAAAAATATCATATGTAATTTGTAATTCATTCATGAAAGTGGATGAAGAGATATGGGTATTTGATCCGAGATTTAACAAATACCAATTGGATACGTTGAAATGAATTATTGTGTTTATTTTATTTTCATAGTAGGAACAATAAAATAAAACTACTAAAATCTCTATACAAAAAAATGGAATGTATAATGTATGTATTAGGGCTATACGGACTCGAACCGTAGACCTTCTCGGTAAAACAGAGAAAACTTTTTATTATCGAAATGATTCGAACTGTTTCAAAGACCCAACATGCATTTTGTTGCATTGGGCTCTTTCATCAACTGATGTAAAGATCAGTTAGTCCACCATATTTTTTCTTTACAGGAAGATAAAAAGATAATGAGATGGTTCCATGTGCTCTGATTCATTATTTGTATCCTGATCTAGGAGCAATACCAAAGTGTTTCAAAGAAGAGTGACCTTGATTTAGGTCTGCCTTCGGCCTAGATCAACCTAAGTTAAATGGAGTCTCTATCGCTCCGCTGCAAGAGTCAAATATGAGACTTCATACACCTCAAAGCTCATAGGACGAAAATAGGTTCTTTTGAGACCCTTATACTCATTATGCCTGGCATTGAATGGACTGGGCATTTACCTTACAATGGCGGGTTCCATTTGATTTATTTGGCAGCGGAATTCGCACCTGAATCGGATCGAACCAAATATTTGTCAGGCTATTTTTCTCTTGTTCTCTCGAATCTACGGAGTAAGACATCGACTTCTCAAAAAGATCAATTATGGTCATTGCATAATGGGCTCCCTTGAAAAGCATTGGCGCACGTGTAAACGAGGTGCTCTACCTAACTGAGCTATAGCCCTTGTCATAACTATTTTAACATAGAGACAATTTATTGTCAAGAAGGGTATCCCATATGCATATGATAACTCTCCGATCCGTTTACGTTTACTGGTAAAAGATTGATATTGCTTAGAAAGCATATTTTACCTATAATCCATCGAGAAGACCTTTTTGTGGTGATAAATGACCTACTTAACCCAGTGGTTAGAGTATTGCTTTCATACGGCGGGAGTCATTGGTTCAAATCCAATAGTAGGTAGAACTTATTAGATACCATGGAATCTGGTATCTAGTAAGTTTTTCTACCCATCCTCGTTTTTTCGTTCTATCATCAGATTAGACTTCATTGTGTTCAATTTGTGGAATCAAAATCAAAACAAAATACAAAATGTAGTGTATTATAAATATAATAATGTAGTGTATAATAAATATAATAAAGAACTCTTTTTTTTTATTCTTTATTCTTTTGATTTTGATTGAATGTATTGACTACTACTAGGAAATCACATTGACAGCCTCTACTCGTGTCCTAGCTCGTCTGAGAGCTAGATTTGACTCAATTGCTTGTCTCTTACCCTCAGCTCTACTCAAGTTATCTTCAGCTATTTCAAGAGTTTGTTGAGCTTCTTGTGGATCAATGTCAGTACTAATTTCCGCATCATTTCCTAAAATGGTGATCTCATTATTACTTATTCTAGCGAAACCGCCCATAAGAGCCACTGTTAACCATTGGTCGTTTAGCCGTATTCTCAAAAGACCTATATCTACAGCCGTGGCAATGGGGGCATGGTTTGGTAATACGCCAATTTGTCCACTATTCGTAGATAAAATAATTTCTTTCACTTCGGAATCCAAAATAATTCGATTAGGAGTCAGTACACAAAGATTTAAGGTCATTTCTTCAATTTGCTCTCCTCCTCTAAGTTAATAGCTTTCGCGGTAGCTTCATCGATGTTACCCACCAAATAAAAGGCCTGTTCGGGAAGATCGTCTAATTCTCCGGAAAGGATGAGTTGAAATCCCCGAATTGTTTCTGCGAGACCAACATATTTCCCCGGAGAACCAGTAAAGACTTCTGCCACAAAGAAGGGTTGTGATAAGAAACGCTCAATCTTTCGTGCTCTTGCTACAGTTAAACGATCTTCTTCGGATAATTCGTCCAACCCAAGGATAGCTATAATGTCCTGAAGTTCTTTGTAACGTTGTGAAGTTTGCTTAACTCTTTGCGCAATTTCATAATGTTCCTCGCCAACGATCCGAGGTTGTAACATGGTTGACGTTGAATCTAAGGGATCTACTGCTGGATAAATACCTTTGGCAGCTAATCCTCTTGATAATACGGTAGTAGCATCTAAATGTGCAAATGTCGTGGCAGGAGCAGGGTCGGTCAAATCATCCGCAGGTACATAAACTGCTTGTATCGATGTTATAGATCCTTCTTTGGTAGAAGTAATTCTTTCTTGCAAAGAACCCATTTCCGTACTAAGGGTAGGTTGATAACCCACTGCGGAAGGCATTCTACCTAATAAGGCAGATACTTCGGACCCTGCTTGAACGAAACGAAAGATATTGTCGATGAATAGAAGTACGTCTTGCTCATTAACATCCCGAAAATATTCCGCCATGGTTAGGGCAGTCAAGCCAACTCTCATACGAGCTCCTGGCGGTTCATTCATTTGACCATAGATTAGAGCGACCTTGGATTCTCCAAGATTTTTTTCATTAATCACCCCGGATTCCTTCATTTCCATGTAGAGATCATTTCCTTCACGAGTACGTTCACCTACTCCGCCAAATACGGATACGCCTCCATGAGCTTTGGCAATGTTGTTGATCAATTCCATGATGAGTACTGTTTTACCCACTCCAGCTCCCCCAAATAGTCCGATTTTTCCTCCACGGCGGTAGGGGGCTAAAAGATCCACTACTTTAATTCCTGTTTCAAAGATTGATAATTTCGTATCTAATTGTATGAAGGCGGGTGCAGATCTATGAATAGGAGATGTTGTGCGAGTATCAACAGGACCCAAATTATCAACAGGCTCTCCAAGAACGTTGAAAATTCGTCCTAGAGTAGCTCCGCCGACTGGAACACTTAGAGGAGCTCCCGTGTCAATCACCTTCATTCCTCTCATCAGACCATCTGTAGCGCTCATAGCTACAGCTCTCACTCGATTATTTCCTAATAATTGTTGTACCTCACAAGTTACATTAATTTGCTGACCGACAGTATCTCGACCCTTAATTACCAAAGCATTATAAATATTAGGCATCTTGCCCGGTGGAAAAATGACATCCAGTACTGGGCCAATAATTTGAGCGATACGCCCTAGGTTTTGTTCTTCAAGTGCGGAAACCGCAGGATCAGAAGTCGTGGTATTGCTTCTCATAATCGTAAATCATAATAATAAAAATATGCCGAATTTTTTTTTTAAGTACTGAATCGAAAAAGAAATATCCGATAGCAAGTTGATCGATTAATTCCATAATCCATAAGAAGTAAATGGGAGTTAGCATTCGATTGAGTTGATACCACCCAATCGAATCCAATTCAATCCTTTACTCATTGAATGAGTAAATTTTCAATTCAACGAGCCAACCAATCCTTTTTTCACAAGTAGATGAATAAGAATCATGAGTCAGATGTATTTTGTATTTCATTTATCTATCCTTTTATAAATGACTATAAATGACCGTCTAGATTAGATTATCTATGAATATGAAATATGAAATTCGAACCTTAATTTTTTTATTCATTATTTTGATCTCATTGACCATTGTTCTTTCTTTATTTTCTTTTCCAATTTAGATTTTCTTTAGATTTTCTATTGTTCTATTGTATTTTTTTCTTTTTTTGTTGTTTTTATTTGTGTTGTGCACCTATTCTTTTTCTTTATATACCATATCTGTTCCCTTTGCTGGATGAATTATGCCTCTTTTCATTTTGCATATCTAGGATTTACATATACAACATATATTACTGTCAAGGGGGGGTTCTATTTCTTTTTCTTTCTACTTTACTTTAGCTTTAGTATATTATACTATATTAATATTAATAATTAATATTAGAATGAATATTCTATTGTAAATTGTAATACTAATTCTAAATACTATAAATACTAATTATAAAAATACTAATTATAATTTATAATTTTTATAATTTATATTTTTTTTTATATTTTAAAAATATTATTAATTTTTTTATTTTCTATTTTAATATTTATAA